TTGTTTGGGCTACAGGATTTATGTTCTTAATTTCCTGGCGTGGTTATTGGCAGGAATTGATTGAAACTTTAGCATGGGCTCATGAACGCACACCTTTGGCAAATTTGATTCGATGGAAAGATAAACCAGTAGCTCTTTCAATTGTGCAAGCAAGATTGGTTGGATTAGCTCACTTTTCTGTAGGTTATATATTCACTTATGCGGCTTTCTTGATTGCCTCCACATCGGGCAAATTCGGTTAATTATTTATGTATTCTATCCGCATATTTTTTTAATAAAAAAATAGGTATGCACTCTTATATTTATTTCTACATCTAGGATCCGATTTGTATCATTATCATTGATAATAAGAGGAACTGAAGCATTATGGCAAAGAAAAGTTTGATTTATAGGGAGAAGAAGAGGCAAAAATTGGAAAAAAAATATCATTTGATTCGTCGATCCTCAAAAAAGGAAATAAGTCAGATTCCGTCGCTAAGTGAGAAATGGAAAATTCATGGAAAATTACAATCCCCACCGCGTAATAGTGCACCTACACGTCTTCATCGACGTTGCTTTTCGACCGGAAGACCGAGAGCTAACTATCGAGACTTTGGACTATCTGGACACATCCTTCGGGAAATGGTTCATGCATGTTTGTTGCCAGGGGCAACAAGATCAAGCTGGTAAGGATTTAAGTATCCCTTAATTTTTCTATTTTTTTCTATGATCGATAAGGCCCCTTTACCATTCTGTCTAAATAGGCTATTCTATTTGTACAGATATGGAATAGGGGCGCATTCAATTCTTCTTTGTTTATTAGAGTTTAGTCCAAGTTTTTTGTTTCATCGCGGGGTAGAGCAGTTTGGTAGCTCGCAAGGCTCATAACCTTGAGGTCACGGGTTCAAATCCTGTCTCCGCAACATTTTTTTTCAAGAAATGTAAGTTTGATTCTATTAACTAGTCATTAATTAATACTTGTCTTTCGGGACGCGAGGAAAAAATTACGGTATTTCCCGGTCAACTATACCGAATCTTTTATCTTTTTGAATCCATTTATATTTGGGCGGATAGCGGGAATCGAACCCGCGTCTTCTCCTTGGCAAGGAGAAATTTTACCATTCGACTATATCCGCATTTTTTTGCCTTCTTGATAAGAACTTTATAGAGAATATTTGTTCAAAGCTAGACGAGATACACTCTTTGGTTTGGGGTCATTTCATCAAATTCTACCACCAAATAAATTCAATTAACAATAATATTAATAATCTATTTATTATATATATTGAATATTGAATTCCATATTCAAGAATATATGATTCTTCTATTTCCATAAAATATTATATTCTATATTGATATCAATTTTTTATTAGTTTTTTTTTAGTTATTTATTACTATCTTCATATTTAGTAAATTAATATTTATTAATATTTTATTCATATTTCATTCAAGTTCCAGAAGTTCGACCCCTCCTCTAATTTTTTTCTTTATTTGCATTTTATGGACTTATCTTGAATTTGAATGTGTAATTCATGGAATGGAATGGGAGGGGTCATCTCATTTTTGGATCTGCAACGAATGAATTCAAGAGATAAGAGAATTAAGGATACCCACCAAGAAGACTAATCCAATCCATAAAGATGTACCCGAAAATACAACATTTTTGTTACTCGACCAACCATCAGGAGACGCAAATACAACGGGTACACTAATCAGTAAGATTGATGAAGTAATAATTAATGCAAAAACAGCCAATTGGAAAGCAATAGTCATGTTTTTAATCCTCCAAGCTATTAACAAAAGAATATACACCATTTAATCCTCTTACCCACTAAAAAATTTTAATAAATAAAGGGATTTTATCATGAATCTGTTGATTCGAGATGACTTAGTTCCAATTTCTTTTTACCACTTTTATTCTAGTCGGACATGAAGTTAAAGGTTCTTTTTGACTTCACAAATGGGTATACTAGGTCGTGTAGCTCATTTATTTATATAGACAGATTGATAGACCTATAAAAAAAGTAACACCCTATACTATACTATAATCTTTCTCTATATAGTGATCGTATTAACTCATAGGGCTATGTTCTATTTGGCGAAAAAAAAATAAAATAGAAATTATCTTTCGGAGAGATGGCCGAGTGGTTGATGGCTCCGGTCTTGAAAACCGGTATAGTTCATAAAAAATAACTATCGAGGGTTCGAATCCCTCTCTCTCCTTTTGTTGGATGAATATATTTTTTTCTTTATTGGCTTTTTTGACTTCTTAGCATCATAAATAAAGGAGAATGGCTCGGCTGGATAGTATAGCCGAGCCAGAAAAAATGAGATTGAATTGAAAGAAACAAAGAAGACTTTTTAATATCAACCGATTTTGACTTTCCTATTTTAACTACTACTTTAGTTAAGAGGAGTCATGGAAAGAACAGGTTCAAAATCACGATCAATTCCTTTTTCAAATCCCGCTGCCGCTGCCCGAGCCCTTCCCGCGTGCCATAAATGACCGACGAATAGGAAG